TCTATTTTTCCATAGAAATGTGTTCGCTCAAGAAAGACTCCAGAAGATATTGATCGTAAATAAGAAGACTGTTTACGAAGAAACAGGAATAGATATTCGCATTCATATACATAAGAATTATGTAGGAACCAAAAGAATCTTTTCTTTCTTTTTGAAAATACGTAAATGGATTTCTTTGAAGTAAAGAGACTATTCAAATTATGATATTCGTGGAAAAACAATCGCAATAAATGCAAAGAAGGAACATCTTTGATCCAACATTGAAGGATTTGAACCAAGATTTCCAGATGGATGGGATGGGGTATTAGTAGATCTGACACATAATTTAAATGCGATAATTTATCCTCTAAAAAGGGAAATATTGAATGAATAGATCGTAAATTCTGAGATTTTGGTATTCTTTTTTCTTCAAGGGAAGATACTAATTGCGACGAGAATGGAATTTCCAGAATGACTCCAAAACCTTCTGATACCATTTGAGAAGAAAAATGAGAAGAAAAAGAATTCTTGTGCCCCCAAAATCCATTTTGGTTAGAATAATTCACCGAAGAAATCAAAGATTTCTGTTGATACATTCGAATAATTAAACGTTTCACAAGTACTAAACTAGATTTATTGTCATAACCTAGAAATTCCACAGGTTCGTAAAAAATCAAACTATTTAAGCTATGATAATGAGCAAGTGAGTAAATATACTCCTGAAGGAGTAGCGGATATAGGAAGTTTTGTTGCCGAAATATATCTTTTTTCAATCTAAATATCCTTGTAATTTGTAATTCTGCTATTTAAATGAAATACATTTCTAATGTAACCAAAAAAGAGAGGCACTTCTTGTGTTATGAAATGATACATAGTGCAATATGGTCAGAACGGTGTATGCGTATGCTGTATGTAGTATATTGTTTCTCTTATACTAAACTTATACTAAAAGAGTATTTAGAAGAAAAGAGTCTAACTTATAACTATAATAACTATAAGAAAATAGAAGAAACTAGAAGAATAAATTCTTCTATTATTATAAGAAATTATTCTAATAATATAGTCTATTATTCTTATTATTCTATTATTCTTATTATATATATATACTTTATACTGTACTTTGATGTAAAAAACATAATGAGAATTTAAGAAGTAAAAGATTCTATAAAAGTCAGAACAAATAAAGAATATATACCCCGGAGACAGAGAGTCCAATCTACAGATCTTTTTCCTTTCCCTTTCTATCCAATTTGGTTTTCTTTTCCTAGTTAATATAACTAGAATAACAATAAAATAAAAAGAAAGAAAATAGAAAATAACAATAAGAAAAAGGGGTAAAAATCTTTTATTTTCGCAACCCAATCACTCTTTTGACTTTGGAAAAGATTCTTTTTTTATCACTATACTATTTCTTCTACACATCCGTCTCCAATCCACAATAAAGAATAATTAGGATTCATAAAAAAAAGAATCAATGGTCCACTCACAATTTACAAGAGAACCTTTTCCCACATCAGGCACTAATCTATTTTTAACGTATAATTAGTAATTCGATCGGGTAATCATTCAAATTAAGAAAGGAAGCTCGTTTCTTTTTTGTCTTACTCGAATTGGAGCCATAAGGCTCTATCCATTTATTCACTAGACCCGAAATACTTTACTGAACTGAAAAATTGTTATAAAAAGAAAAATTCTCGTTCTATTTCTATTATGAGTACTAGAAATCTTCTTTTTCTATGATTATATTATTCTTTTTTCTATTCTGTTTACGACATGCTTTTTTTTCCATTCATTACCTTTCAGGATCAGTCGCGGTCTTATAAACTTTACCAATAGTCTAGACGAATTCCTTCATCCAAATGTGTAAAAGATCATAGTCGCAATTAAAAGCCGAGTACTCTACCGTTGAGTTAGCAACCCGGATCAATATGAGGTGTAGATATGATCGAAATAAAAAAAAATCAAGCAAACTCATCCATTTTACTAATTTTACTAAAGTGAAGGAAAGATCCAATAGGGGAATGGGGATAAAAAGATCTATTTATATACGATCAAATTATATTTGTTTGAGACGCCATTGTCAATATGAATGGACTCTTTAGAAAACAAAATTCAAGAAATTCTATAGAAATTTGTGTTGGATTAGCACAACATAAAGAATAAATAATAACTTTGAGCGGAAAAAAATAAGGAATTAAGGAAAAGGTAAAGATAGAAAAAATAGCGGCTTTCTTTAATCAAAAAAAGAAAGGTACAATACAAATACAAGAAGAACCCCCCTTGTTGGGGGGTTCGACAAAAAGAAGCAAGAAAAAGATACGAATAAGAAAAATAAGAATAAAATAAGTATAAATAGAACAAAAAAAGAATAAACTTTGAATAAAGAATTATACAAAGTTAGTTACCCTATCCTTTTTTTATTCACGATTCTTGTTTTTACTTTCTTTTTTATCAAAAGAAACTCGAAATTCTTTAAAGAATTCTGCCTTCCTTAAAATATCATAAACAGTTCCTGTGGGTTGAGCACCTTTTTCAAGGAAAAATAAAATAGCAGGAACATTTGAATAAGTTTGATTCTTTATCGGATCATAAAAACCCACTTTTCGAAGATCTCTTCCTTCTCTTCGGGATCGAACATCAATTGCAACGATTCGATAGATGGCTCATTGGGATAGATGTAAATAAAAAATGCCCCCCTAGAAACGTATAGGAGGTTTTCTCCTCATACGGCTCAAGAAAAAATGATTCTAATTTCTAGAATTTCTATTTCTATCTATTTATATAGATAGGAATAAAAATGGATCCATAAAGAATTAGACTGTAATTTGAGCCTTTTTTCCTTCTTTACAGAAAAAGAAAAAAAAATTCATTCGTACTCCTAACTCAAGTTGGGTAGTTTTGAAAGAGTTTGAAAGGAAATCCTTAGAATTTCTTGAGCTGTCTCTAACCTCTTTTTTTGTCTCCTTTCGGATCTATTTTTTTTTAATCATTCTGATCCAATTGTTGAGACTAGTGAAAATAGTGTTTCCTTGTTCCGGAATTTGTTGTCTTTGCTTTGCGCTTTGTGAAATCATTAGGTTTAGACATTACTTCGGTGATCCTTACTCCTTTTCAAAAAGGCAGCAACATACCTTTTGTTTTTTCTATGGAAAAGGGAAAAAGAATACGAACGATTGATTCCTTTGTGATACACTCTTGATCGAAACAGTTTGAAAATTTCAACAAATTTGATTTTTTTCATTTCAAAAACTTGTTCAAATTTGAACCTCTCCGTTTATCTATATTTCTATATTGATAATCTATTTACAAAGTTGGTCTAACTTATTGATTGTCACTAACCCTAGATTATTCCCCCGATAAATGAATCAATCATTTTTGCTCGAGCTCCATCATATGCTATACCTTTCTATACCATTAGTATCTTTCTTTAGCAACCCAAGACAAATTCAATTAGGTTCCTAGCAGAACAAACTATGTCGAGACAAGAGCATCTTCATTCGTATAGAAAATGGTGGATGTCAGAATCCACATCCAATCATGTCCTTCAAGTCGCACGTTGCTTTCTACCACATCGTTTCAAACGAAGTTTTACCATAACATCCCTATAATTTTGATTATATTTTAAATTGGAACCGTATGCAATTGATTCAATATGGAATAATGAATAGTCATTGGTTGAACCGATACATAAGAATCTACACTGAAAAAGAAGTGTTTATCCGGAGATTTCACTTCAAATTACCCCATATTTTCTCATATGAATAATATCACATAAAAAAAACAAATAAGTTTTAAGCAAACTTATTTACATCTTCAACAGATCTTTCGAGATTTTCCATAATAAAAGATCCTTCTTTTTCTTTTCAAAAAAGAAAAGAAATTAGAAACCTCAAAAAAAGCCTTTGACTTTCATTTCATTCAAATGAAAAAGAAATCCCCATGAATGGATAAAAGTTTTTAGCCACTTTAACTAAATTTAACTAAATACTATAATACTATACTAACTAAGAACTATACTAAACTAAATATTTCATTTCAATATTCATAAATATTCAATTATTCAATTATATTCAATTATAGAATAATAAGATTATCTTATTAAGTCTTATTAAGAAAAATATACAATATAAAAATATACAAAAAAGATACAATTACAATATAAAAATATACAATATATATATTCTTATGTAAGAATTATGTATTTATGTATTAATATATTCTAATATGAATATTCTAATATGAATATTCATTATGAAGTATGAATATTTTCTCATTTTTTTATTTATGAAAAATGATTTCATGATTATAATATTATTATTTACTTATTATTTACCATCTCCAATGAAATCTGATTTAAATGAAATGAAAATCAGAGAGATAGTTTGAGAATAAAGTTTCTTTGTTTTCATTATTATGGAGTAGAAAGAGTCTCGTGTAAGGTAAGATCAAAGAGAAAATCAGAATCCTCGGATTCTGATCTTTTGGCATCCATCTCCATCTCCATCATAGAAAACAAAGAATCGTTAACAAAAATAATAACGAATATTTAAGAAAAAAATACTTTAGTAAATAAAGTAAAAAAAAATATATATGATTCTAAGAATCAATCTTAGAATTCAGTGTATCCAACATGAAAAATAAAATTGTTGAATTCAATTTTCAATTTCAATTAGAGAAGAATCCTTCGTTTCTGATGCAAACGATCTGGGACGAAAGGATTCGAACCTCCGAGTAACGGGACCAAAACCCGTTGCCTTACCGCTTGGCCACGCCCCATTTTGATTTGGTCTAAGAAAAACTAAGCTAAATATTGGTTATTCGTCAATAACCAACCAAAAGAAATATAGGACATGTTGTCGCTGGGATTCAACACAATAGATATAGAATCAAAAAGATTAATTGATCATTACTTAGAATTCAATTAAGATATTGTATGAAAATAGAATTCCTTGTATTCTTATTTGATTGGATAATGTAAGGAAGGATTCTTGATTGGGGAGAAGTCAAAGAAAAATCAGAATTTCTTTCTTTTATCTGCTTTTTTATTTTAAAAAATCCCTCAGAAAAACAACTCAATCCAATCTGATAATTTCTTATCATTTCAATTTCATTTTAATCTTTAAGAACAAGAAAAGAATATTTGTTATGTTTAATATCTTTAGTTTAATCTGTATCTGTCTTAATTATACCCTTTATTCGAGTAGTTTTTTCTTCGCCAAATTGCCCGAGGCTTATGCCTTTTTCAATCCAATCGTAGACGTTATGCCGATTATCCCTTTACTCTTTTTTCTCTTAGCCTTTGTTTGGCAAGCTGCTGTAAGTTTTCGATAAAAATTAAATCTCGATTCAATTCAGAATTTCTTCGATAAAAAAAAGATGAGATTTTTCTTCTGAAAATCAATAAGATCAGAAATAAGATTCAGATAAGTCTGGAAATTAGGAACCCTCGATTCAAAAAGCGAAATTCTTATATTTTCTATTGTATATTATATTGAAATTGAATTAAGGGAAGGGGGCGATGATCTTTAATCAGCTAATCAACTTATTTCTTCTTTTGTTCTGACCTTTCCTTTATAAGATTCCATAAAATATCTAATTATAGATATGGATATGGCAAGAAATCTTTGGTAATGAAAAAATACGAATCTTATTACATTAGAAAGAAATTCGTCAAAATAGATTGAAAAAAAAAACTTCCTTCTTTTTTCATCTTTAGAGCGTCATATCAAAATAGTGTATAGTGTGTGTCGTAAAATAGGTGATCTATTTCCTTAAAAAAAAAAGATCTTATCTTGGAGATTTGTAATGCTTACTCTTAAACTATTCGTTTACACAGTAGTAATATTCTTTGTTTCTCTCTTCATCTTCGGATTCTTATCTAATGATCCGGGGCGTAATCCTGGGCGTGAAGAATAAAAAAAGAGATGAGATTCGTTTTTACTTTTTTTTTCATAGGTATTTCATAGGTAAATGTAGAAATAAATGGAATAGATGCTAGATAAAGATAAAAGATTCATAAAATAAAATAATCGAAATTTATTCCGATTCTAAAATCTCAAGTTATCAGGGGGGTCGGAGAGAGAGGGATTCGAACCCTCGGTACGAATAATTCGTACAACGGATTAGCAATCCGACGCTTTAGTCCACTCAGCCATCTCTCCCCATTCCAAATTGGAAATTTCTCATGTGATTTCACACGTGAAGTGAAGATTGAGAACAATTTTGATTTTCTTCGAAACAGATTTCTCCAATAGAAAGAATACCTTACTTCTTTTCTTTTGTACAAAAGGTTCATTTCCCCGGCCTGGTTAAGTATAAGTACTGGCCGGGCCAGTACTTCTTTTGTTCCAACGAATAAAAATTGTTAGTGAAACAAGAAGAGTAATTTTCATTGCCATTCCTAATTCTTAGAAATTAGATAAGATTCTAATAGATAGATTATCTTAGAAATTCTTTAAGAAATTATCTATATCTAGATTAATATAGAATATTCTATATATTCTAGAATTCTATCTTAATATGAATATGATATATTCTATATTGAAATATGAAATTCTATATTGAAATATGAAATTGAAATATAAAATGTTAGAGATTCTATATCTATTCTTAGTATCTTCTAAGTAATTCTAGTAAATTAGAGTATAAATTAGAATATTTAGTCTTTATAGCTTTATAGTAAAAGTGTTCTGTTCTACTAATATATAGTATATAGTATCTAGTAATATCTAATAATAGTATTAGAAGTATTAGAGTATATATAATAGTAATGTAATATAGTACTAATATCTTTCGTCTTTCTTTTCTTATTCTTAAGTATAAGATTCAGAAATTCATTAATGAAAAACGAATTTCATTAGAAATGAAAGTTGAAGTTGAGTATTCTATTCATCTTAATAATTCTAATTCACTTAAGAAATCTTAATAAGAAGGAAGTATTAAGAAAGAAAAGAAATAGATCTTAGAAATCTTATAAGAGAAAGAATCTCAAATAGAAAACACATATTTCTACTATTTTTAATCTTTTACTTGTTCAAAGCAAAGGACAAGATTGAAAGTTTGAGGCCCAATTTACCCGAATTCAGAAAATCTCGCGGTTCAAGTTAAGGGAGGTTTAAAAAAAAGAATACTTAAAACTTTAGTACACTATTTCAATTATTTCAATTTGACTAAACTTTTTGCTATTCACCTATTCTTTTTTTCAATCCCGCGCCGCAGCAGAACAAAATACGTGTTAATGCTGGAATTTTAATGATTCTGATGCTATCTTGACTACGTCTGATTACTTTGTTGGACAAATAGTCCATTCATATCCAATAATGAATATGTAGCGGGTATAGTTTAGTGGTAAAAGTGTGATTCGTTCTATTAACAACTTAAATAGTTAAGGGGTCTTTCCGTTTTTTTCATATTCCGATCAAAAACTTTATTTCTTAAAAAGATTTAATCCTTTCCCCCTCAATAGGACATTTGAGGAAAGAATATACATTCTCACGATTTCTATCCAAAAGGCAATCAGAA